AATTCGGGTCGATTGGATCGAGTGAAAAATCCTATTGTTTTGGTTGTGGACTCAAGGGTTCAAGTTCAAACATGTTCTTTGAAGAAATATATGAGTTCTATTATAATAGAAAAAAATATGTTTTTTTTATTCCATTTAAGTAAATCGAGAAAAGGAAAAACATAATAAGAAATGACACTCCTATCATAGGAATGGAAATAGCCTTGTTGCTGCTTCAATAACAAGCATTTTCGTTTTCAAATCAAATAAATCATTTGATCTATGATTCATTGGAACAAGGAATGGCCTGGCTAGGTACTGGCCAGGCCGGGGGAATAAAAGAAAGAACTTTTCGGACGAAATCAAAGAGGTACTCTTTCTATTGGAGATATCGGTTTCGAATCATTATCTAAAGGGAATTGATGATTGATCAAATTCGTCTATATTTATAGAATAAAGAAAGATAAGGAAAAACTTTTATCAACCTTTACTTCACGCGTCACATATGAATTATCCTTTTAAAATTGGGAGAGATGGCTGAGTGGACTAAAGCGGCGGATTGCTAATCCGTTGTACGAATTATTTGTACCGAGGGTTCGAATCCCCCTCTCTCCGTTTCTTCTGATCACTTGATATTTCCCTTTCGAATTCGAAAAAATCTCTAACCCCCTTTCTCATAGTTAAATGTATGGAATGGAGAAAGAAAATCCTAAGAAAATTCAGAAATCGAGCAAGGAAAAACCCCTGATTTTTTTATTCATCACGTCCAGGATTACGTCCTGGATCATTAGATAGGAATCCGAAGATGAAGAGAGAAACAAAGAATATCACTACTGTGTAAACGAAGAGTTTGAGAGTAAGCATTACACAATCTCCAAGATCATTTTGGGGGAAATAGGGGAATAGATTCTCCATTTTTGTACCACATATTCCGTTTTGACACCAAGAAAAGAAGCGGTTTCTAGAAAACATAAGGAATTTGCAGGAATGCATTTGTAATAAGATTCTGATTCTTTCGTTAACAAAATGATCTCTCATACCTACAATTAGGTATTGTAGGGACCATACATAGGGTCTTCGACCCCCAGAAGGAATGAAGAAATGAGGTGATTCCGATTCATCTCGGTTATCCAAAAGAATTTCCATGTTTGAGTCGAGGGTTCATTATCTGATCTTATCAATTCTTAAGAATAGAATTTTTTTTTTATCGAATAAATCATGAATGTTTCTAAGACAGTATTAAAGATCTCATCGAAAACTTACAGCAGCTTGCCAAACAAGGGCTAAGAGAAAAAAGAGCACAGGTATGACTGGCATAACATCTACGATTGGATTGAAAAAAGCATAAGCTTCGGGCAATTTGGCGAAGAAAAAGCTACTCGAATGAAGGGCAGAATTAAGACAGATCAAACTAAAGATATTAAGCATAACAAACATTTTGTTCTTGGAGAAAATTTCATTATTATTGGGTTATTGATATAAGGGGAAAATGAAGAAAGAAGGGAAAGTAGGCCGCAAAATCTTTCTTTTTCTTTGAACTCCCTCAATCAAAAATCCTTCAATTCTCAAATGAGAATAGAAGGAATCATACCTTACATACAATATCTTAATTGAATTATATGTAATGATCAATAAATTCATTTTGATTCTACATCTACATGCGTAGAATCATAGCAACAACCAATTCAATAGATATTGGGGCTGGAATTGACGAACAACCAATACCGATATTAGTGTTTATCGGTGTCGAATAGAAATAAAAATGGGGCGTGGCCAAGTGGTAAGGCAACGGGTTTTGGTCCCGTTACTCGGAGGTTCGAATCCTTCCGTCCCAGACCAATTCTATCATAACAAAGATTGTTCTTTTTAACAATCTTCTGTTTAAGGGTGTAATGTTGGATACAATGTGATCCAATCTTTCTTTGTGATTTCTAATGATTCTTCTATAGAATCATATCTTCCCTTTCGATTTTGTTTCTCACAAACAAACGGATCGAGTATCAATGACATGTGGATGGAAATAAATATCTTTTTTGATATAGGTAGGATGGGAACAAAGATCAAAGTGAAATTCAAAAAAAAAAACTGGGTGGGCCATTCAGCATATGTTCGCCCCCTCGCCCATATTCATATTGAAGGTTAGTTAGTCATTTGGATAAACTTTATGCCCCATATCTATGATATTTGGATTCTCACATGATGCATTCTGAGTCGAAATGCGAAATAAAAGAGAAGTCTCTACCTTCCCTAAAGTAAATATAAATAAAGATAGGGTAGACAAAATGACTAATTCTATGTGGATCCTGAATCCTAAAAAACGGGAGGGTTCTTGGTATTAATTCCATCGCTGGAATTAAAGCTCCTGAGACTGGGGTGGGACAAAATCAAACAAAATAGTAACAACGAATTGATATGAACCCATTTTGCTTTGTACTTATACAAGACAGGATAGCATCCCATAAGAAGATCCTTTTAAATTGGCTTTGGGTATGATTCATGATCCCCATGGAATTCGTGTCGATATGAGTTAATCCGCAAAGGAAAGGAAGGTATCAATTTCAAGACCCTTGTCATCCGGATCTTATTAACAAACAAGAAAATTCAATAAGGAACAGATTATTTTCTTTGGACCTAATTTCTTTTATTTTGTATTTGATTTGGCTCCAATGAATAATTGGAAATCAATGTAGCGATCAATTGGGGGAGGGGGGAGATTCATACACTCACTTTACTTTATGGAAAGATTCCTGAATCTGAAGTAAGGAAAAATCTGTAGAAAATGAACCATGCCTATATGTATTGTTATTGTTCTATTTCAGTGATCAGTGACACCGGTGTTTCAGTTTTGGCGAAAAAGATCTGCGATCCCTTAAATACCCACGATTACCCCCGGTAACACTTGTTTGGTGTATCTGATGAATACGATAAAATCAGATGAAAGAATACCTGAAAGAATACCGACCTTAATCTTTTCTTTCATGAGCCCCTTCTATCCATCCCCAAGAAAACAAAACAATTGGATTTGTTTCTTGACCCATTTATCTGGTTTAAATTATTGATGATTCAATCGGAAAGGAAACATAGAGGTCTCTTATGATGATCAAACTCGCGTCTGATTTAATTAATCAGATATCCGCTAAACATTTTTAGATCCTCGTTGTACCGACTTGTTGATGGATTTAGAGATTCAATTCAGTCTTTACTGGAAAACTTATTTCCAGTAATGATGTCGAAGTAGGAAATTCTTGAAATTGTTTTTTATGATTCCTTATAAATTCTTTCTACTCGAAGAAGTGTGACATTGGTGAATCTATCCTATCGAGTCACTTGCGATCTTTCCCGGTCATTGGAATAGCTTATTTGGTTAATGACTCATTCTGTTCCGGTATCGGTAATCTAATTAAAGACCCTTCTTTAGTTTTAGTTGTTTGAGAAAGAATTGGATCTTTCATGATTCATCATCCCTAACAATCTGTTGAAGATGTAAAGAAGTGTTAAGCAACGCATTTCTTCGTGTTTTTTATAAATGTGTTTCATTCTTCTAATAAAATATGGGGTTAAATTATATTCTTGCTGAGACTTCTCCAGATCCATATATGAAAATGAAAGTATGGAGGACTTCATATACTATATACCGATTGAGCCAATGACTATTCATGATTCCATATTGAATCAATTCCATACCGGTCCAAAATTAGAGGAATGTTATGGTAAAACTTCGTTTGAAACGATGTGGTAGAAAGCAACGTGCGACTTGAAGGACATTATTGGCTGTGGATTCTTGTACCCACCATTTTATATATCAAAGAAGATGCTCTCGGCTCGACATAGTTTGTTCTATTCCACTAGGACCCCAATTTTGGGGTTGTAATAAAATAATATAATTATAATATAGCACATGATGGAGCTCGAGCATAAAGAATTGGTTCATTTAGCAGAGAGAAGGATCTAGGGTTAATGCCAATCAATAAGTTGGAACAACTTCGTAAGTATATCTTCGGTATAGAAATTGAAAGGATCAAGTTCGAACAAGTAAAAAAAAAAAAATAAAATGAATTTGTCGAAATAGTTTTACCAATTCCGATCAAAAGTGTATCACAGGGGAATCAATCGTTTCCATAGAACGAAATAACAAAAGGTATGTTGCTACCATTTTGAAACAATTAAGGATCACCGAAGTAATGTCTAAACCCAAGGATTCAAAGCAAAGATAAAATAAAGGATACCGGAACAAGGAAACACCGTTTTCAATTGTCTCAACAACTAGATCAGAATGGGGAAGAAATAAAATCGATTCTAGGCGAGACAAACAAAAGAGGTTAGAGACGGCTCAATAAATGTCTAAGGATTTCCCTTCGAGCTCTTTGAGAATTACCCAACTTGAGTTATGAGTACGAATGAGATTTCTTTTTTTTTTTTTTTTTTCAGGAAGGAAGAACAAAAAAAAAATGACTCAAATCATAGTCTAATTGATGATTTTGTGGATCTATTTGCCACTACAATACATAAATTCGAATCATTCTTTTTCGAGCCGTACGAGGAGAAAACCTCTTATACGTTTCTAGGGGGGGTTGTTCATTTATGTCTATCCCAATGAGTCATCTATCGAATCGTTGCAATTGATGTTCGATCCCGAAGAGAGGGAAGAGATCTTCGTAAAGTGGGTTTTTACGATCCGATAAAGAACCAAACTTATTCAAATGCTTCCGCTATTCTATATTTCCTTGAAAAAGGCGCTCAACCTACAGGAACTGTTCATGATATTTCAAAGAAGGCGGAGGTATTTAAGGAATTTCGAATTAATCAAATGAAATTAATGAAATAAAAAAAAGGGGGGGGCCAGTATCTAGCTTTGTCTAATTGTTTCTCCACCATTCCTTATTTTTTTTTTCTCTATTCTCTATTCATTGTTGCTCTCACATGACCCCGTATCATAGAACTATAAAAAAAATATCTTCTCTTGATATGAGACAGATAGAAAAAAGATTGAGTGAATAGATGAAATAACTGGGAAATTATGGGATTACCATCAATCAGATGGTTTTCGTTGGGACTCCACCAACAAACAAAAGGTCAATCTTGCTTATTGTACCTCTATTGAATAAATATTGAATAAACCCGACATTTTTTTCCTACCGGAATTCCTTATTTATTTCCCCACTCATACTTCATCCCTTATCTATGTTGTAGTGTCACTCCAACACAAGTCCTTGTTTTATTTATTGAATTGGTTTTCTCAACATTCAATTCATATTGACAATGGTGTATCGAACAAATATAATTCGATCGTGGATAAATAGATCTATTTATCCACATTTCATAAGTTTGTTTCTTTATTTCACTCAAACGATGGGTTCGTCAATTTCGTTGTGACACAAGAAGTATCTTAGTTAATATAATGAAAAACAAAAAAAAAATAGAGTATGGGTAGTCTATCCATTTTTACATCTATTTAGATTTTCTCTATAATTTATCCCAGAATCCGTTGTATTTTCATCTGATCTCTGTTCATTTTTATGTTCACAATTGATCATCAAATCTTTCTTTTTGATCTGTTGCTAGTTCAATGTTTTGACGAGGTCGGGCAATCGAATCTCTTTATTTATTTTTTATTCCGATCGTATCTACACACCCTATTTATATGGGTTGCTAACTCAACGGTAGAGTACTCGGCTTTTAAGTGCGGCTATGGTCTTTTACACATTTTGATGAAGCAACGGATTCGTCCATACCATTGGTGGAGTTTGTAAGACCACGACTGATCCTGAAAGGGAATGAAAGGAAAAAACAGCATGTCGTATCAATGGAGAACTCTTAGAATACTTCATCCTTAACGGATCGATACAAAATCTTGTTTTGATTCTTTTCTTGGAAAGGGGTCAAATCAATTCAAGTTGGGTCGAGTGAATAAATGGATAGAGCCCTATAGCTCCAATTATAGGGAAACCAAAAGCAACGAGCTTCTGTTTGTTCTTAATTCGAATGATTACCCGATCTAATTAGACGTTAAAAATATATTAGTGCCTGATGTGGGAAAGGGTTCTCTTGTGAGTGGATCATCAATTCCTTTTTTTTTTCATGAATCCTAACTATTCTCTATTATGTTCTCTATTATGTAGTGGAGACGAATGTGTAGAAGAAACGGTATACTGATCAAAATTCATTATTCCAAAGTCAAAAGAGTGATCGGGTTGTAAAAATAAAGGATTTCTAACCATCTCTTGTAACTATAACGAACATAAATAAATTGGATGGAAATAGGATCCGTTGATTGTCCTTTCTGGCTCCGGGGTATCTATTCTTTTCTTACTATATACCTTGTTCTGACCGTATCGTACTATGTATTATTTGATAACTCAAGAAATCCCCCATTTGGTTCAAGTGTAATTTCAAATGGAAATGGAGGAACTACAAGGATATTTAGAAATGGATGGATTTCGGCAACAATACTTCCTATATCCGTTTCTATTTCAGGAATATATCTACGCGCTTGCTCATGGTCATGCTTTAAATGGATCGATTCTTTATGAACCGGTGGAAAATTTAGATCATGACAATAAATCCAGTTCACTAATTGTGAAACGTTTAATTACTCGAATGCATCAACAGAATCGTTTGATTATTTCGGTTAATGATTCTAATCAAAGTCGATTCGTTGGGCACAACAATCATTTTGATTCTCAAATGATATCGGAGGGTTTTGCAGTCGTTGTGGAAATTCCATTCTCGCTGCGATTGGTATCTTCCCTAGAAGAAAAAGAAATAGCAAAATCTCATAATTTACGATCTATTCATTCAATATTTCCCTTTTTCGAGGACAAGTTATCACATTTAAATCATGTGTCAGATATACTAATACCCCACCCCATCCATCTGGAAATATTGGTTCAAACCCTTCACTCTTGGATACAAGATACTCCTTCGTTGCATTTATTGCGATTCTCTCTCTACGAGTATTGGAATTCAAATAGTCTCATTACTCCAAAAAATTCCATTTCCCTTTTTTCAAAAGAGAATCAAAGATTCTTCTTGTTCCTCTCTAATTCTCATGTATATGAATGTGAATTCATATTCATTTTTCTCCGTAAACAACCCTTTCATTTACGATCCAAATCTTTTGGATCCTTTCTTGAGCGAACACATTTCTATGCAAAAATAGAATATCTTGTAGTAGTGCTTTGTAACGATTTTCAGAAAACCCTATGGTTGTTCAAAGACCCTTTTATGCATTATGTCAGATATCAAGGAAAATCGATTCTGGCTTCAAGGGGGGCTCGTCTTCTGATAAAGAAATGGAAATCTCACCTTGTCAACTTTTGGCAATGTCATTTTGACTTGTGGTCTCAACCGGCCAGGATCCATATAAAGCAATTATATAATCATCCCTTCTATTTTCTGGGCTATCTTTCAAGTGTACGACTAAACTCTTCGGTGATAAGGAGTCAAATGCTAGAGAATTCGTTTCGAATAGATACTGCTATTAAGAAATTCGAGACCGTAGTCCCAATTATTCCTCTGATT